ACCCCTAGAAGTATCAACTAATGTAGGAAGAGTGATATCAACTACTCCGCCCCTTTTCGTTGACAAATAATAAATTCCGAATACAATTCGGATATCATAAAGATTACCATATATAACACAAAATTTCTCCGCCGATTCCTTGTAGTCGAGCCTCTCGGTCTGTCATTATACCTCGAGAAGTAGAAAGAATTACAATCCCCATCCCGCCTAGAATTCTAGGAATTCGTTGATAGTTAGAATAGATTCGTAGGCCAGGTCTACTAATCCGTTTTAAATTTAAAATAGTTCTAGATGGTCCTTTCCTATTCCTTCTATGCCGTAGGGTTAAAACAAAAAAATATTTGTTGTTTTCCTGATGTTTTCTCACGTTTTCGATAAAACCTTCTCGTAAAAGTATTTTAACAATGTTTTCGGTGCTCTTAGTAGATGCTATTCGAACCGTCCCTTTTCTATTCATGTCGGCATTTCGTATAGAAGTTATTATGTCAGCAATAGTGTCCCTACCCATGATAAACTTAAATTACTCTTTCCTCCCATTTTTGATATAATCAACATGTTTTTATTTCCATTTTTAAAAAATATTTAATATTTCTATTTATTTAACATAGTATTTTAAAATTCTTTAATTATGTTAAATATAAGGTATATGCGTGAGATACAATCTAATTTCATACAAATATTATGTATAATAGAACTATCATCTTATAATACCTCAGGAGCTAATGAAACTATTTTAGTGAAACTTAACTGTCTCAACTCTCGGGCAATCGCACCAAAAACTCGAGTTCCTTTTGGATTTCCTTCTTGATCAATAACAACTGCAGCATTGTCATCATATCGTATTATCATACCGTTGTCACGTTTAAGTTCTTTACAAGTGCGTACAATTACAGCTCTGATCACTTCTGATCTTTCTAGAGGTGTGTTTGGTAATGCTTCCTTGATCACAGCAACAATAATGTCACCGATATGAGCATATCGGCGATTACTAGCTCCGATGATTCGAATACACATTAATTCTCGAGCCCCGCTGTTATCGGCTACATTCAAATGGGTTTGAGGTTGAATCATATCATTTTGTAATCTGTTCTTTCAATGCAAAGAGTGAAGGAAAAAAAAGAAATATTGTTTGTCCAAAAAAAAGAAACCTGCAATTTTTCCCCAAGACTTTTTTGATTATGGATCTACGTTCCTATTTATCCCGAAATAATGAATTGAGTTCGTATAGGCATTTTTGAGGCCGCTATTGAAATAGCCTTTCTGGCTATATTTTCTGCTACTCCACCCATTTCATAAAGTATTCTACCTGGTTTAACGACAGCTACCCAATATTCGGGGGATCCTTTCCCCGAACCCATACGTGTTTCTGTAGGTCTTACTGTAACTGGTTTGTCTGGAAATATACGTACCCATATTTTTCCACCACGCCGCACATTTCGTGTCATTGCTCGTCGCCCTGCTTCTATTTGTCTAGATGTGATCCAAGCCGGTTCAAGTGCCTGAAGAGCATATTTACCGAAAGAAATACGATTGCCTCGATAAGATATCCCTTTCATTCTTCCTCTATGTTGTTTACGAAATCTGGTTCTTTTGGGGTTATAGTTGATGATTCTTTTTCAATTCCATCTCTACTACAAAACCGGACATGAGAGTTTCTTCTCATCCGGCTCCTCGCGAATTAAAGGATTCAATTTGAATGAAAATATACTTTTTTTTGGACAAACAATATTTCTTTTTTTTCTTTTTCAATAATATACATAATGTCTTTTTTTTATAACGAATCGTTTTTTTGTTTTGTCTTTTATCATATTGGATCAAACAAGATTGACTAATCTAAAAAAACCTTCGCGGGCGAATATTTACTCTTTCAATATCTATTTCCGTTGTAGGGTTAGCTCATAATTTCTCGGAAAAAATGAATTGGCCTCGGTTCGTTCCGCCATCCCACCCAATGAATTATTCGGATTCGTTTTTCAATAGAATCCTATGTATTCATTGGTTCCGTCGTTCCCATCGCTTCTCAATTAATGGTTAGGTTTGAATTCTACAATGGAGCTCTCATGAAATTTGTTCTTGAGTCAATCTTCTCAGTCTTTATTGGCTCGAGGCTCTTTATTTTTTTTATGAACAGATTTATCTAGTTATGGGTGAATCAGTATTGATGCGTTCTAACACTGCCTTTTCTGAGATGACTCATAAACCTTACATATATTGGAATGGGTGATATATCATTGATATTCTTTTTCTTTCTTTCTCTCACCCTTCCATTTATCTGCATACTTTTCTATCAAAATCAGATTGGTTTTTCTTTTGTTTATGCAAATAAAATTCAGCTGCTACAATGATATGACCAATATATCATATCTTGACTGGTTTTTTGTATCCAGATAATGCGAAGCAATGAGTTGGTTATTAGTTCTATAGTTATTAGTTCATAGTAGGGGTCGGTCCATGGATTTTTTGAATCCTATCCTCTAAAAAAAACCAACGAGTCACACAC